CCCCCCCTCACAATCGGACGTGAAGGTTTCCTCTCATCCGGCTCAAGTAGTTACACCAAATAAAGAAAGGGGTTCTTCTTCTTTTTAAACTTTGTTCGAGAAAACCCTACAAAAAGCTACTCTTTACTCAAGTTCCCAGTAAGGACCAGCCTCATTCTTATCTTATTTGATTTTTGATTTTCACTCTAACCTTTTAGACTTTCTTTTATGTTTACGAAAAAAAAACGAAAAAAAGGAAATGTGAAATTCTTGAGTAGTCTACTTCCCCTCAAATGATGAATCCCCTGAAAGGAATATTTTGGGACTCTTAAAGGATTTCTTTGTCTATGATATTGTATTGTTCCATTGGATCTTTTTTAGGTCTCTACTCACCTCGATGGTTATTATACCTTGAAGCATATATGCGATAGATAAGCTCCCGTAACCATATTCGCTTGCGCTTGCCTGAACATAATTTCTTTTTTAAAGAAATGTAATGTATAATTCCACAAAAAGTCTTTTTTCACGAGGTATAACTAACTATTCCTATATTATCTGTTACGGAATCGACCATAGATCAATTCCCCTTTTCTTCCATTTTGAAATCTTGAATGTACCCATAATTCTGAGCTTCATGTTCCTCCTCCCAAGATACATGTCAGAGCTAGGGGCATCCCAATCAGATTAAATGGGATGACAGTTTCTCAGTCCAAATCTGTCAAATGAAAATTTCGATCAAATCACACATCGCAATATACTAGGCCCTCTAATTCCCTAAGAGGCTTATCTAAAAGATTCGCAATATAACTAGGAAGACGTTTCAAATACCACACATGAGTCACTGGACATGTCAGTTTTATGTATCCCATTTGGTACCTTCGTATCCGAGAATCAACAAATTCCACCCCGCATTCTTCACAAAATTTCGGGTCTTCTTTTTCAGTCCCAATTCCTCGGTAATTTCCACAAGCACAAATCCCACTTTTTATGGGTCCAGAAATTCTTTCACAAAACAATCCATCTTTTTCCGGTTTATTAGTTTTATAATGAAAAGTATAGGGTTTTGTCACCTCTCCAACTATCTCTCCATTGGGTAGAATCTTTTTTGCCCAAGCCCTGATTTGTTGAGGGGAAACTGGTCCAATTCGAAGTTGTTGATGTTTATACTGGTCAATCATAGAATAGAAATTCTGATTCATTGAGATCAAGCTTCCTTCCTATCCATCTGGAAGTTCTTTTCAGATACAAGGAAATGATTCAGTTCCAGGGACAAAGATCGTAGTTCTCGAACGAGCAATCGAAAAGATTCTGGAGCACCCTCTGGGTTAGGTACTGTTGCCCCAATAATCGTAGCACCAAGTACTTCTTGACGAGCTCTAATATGATCAGATTTGTAAGTAAGCATCTCTTGTAAGATATGAGCAACACCAAATCCCTCTAGAGCCCAAACTTCCATTTCCCCTACTCTTTGTCCCCCTTGTTTGGCCCTCCCTCTAAGGGGTTGTTGTGTAACAAGTGCGTAATGCCCACTGGAGCGTCCATGGATTTTATCATCAACTTGATGGATTAATTTTAGGATATAGGACTTTCCTATTAGAACAGGTTGTTCAAAAAGATCTCCTGTTCTTCCATCAAATATTCTGCTTTTTCCCGGATATTCGGGTTCAAATACCCATGGATTTTTTGTTTTCTTACTGGCTTCATATAATTCGGAAAACACTAGTTTTCTTGAGGCCTCTTGCTCATATCTCTCATCAAAAGGTCCTATTCTATAATGTTTCTTTAGCAGATCCCCCGCTAACCCGAGTGAACATTCAAATATCTGTCCCACATTCATTCGTGAGGGGACTCCTAATGGGTTGAATACCATATCAACGGGCGTTCCATCTTGCAAATAGGGCATATCTTGTCTAGACAAAATCTTAGAAATTATACCCTTATTCCCATGCCTTCCAGCTACTTTATCACCTACTTTGATTTCACGTTTCTGTGAAATATATACACGAATCCTTTCTGGGTTAGAATTGGAAACCCCTCTTCTATGGATCCATCTCACATCAATAACTCGACCCCTTCCCCCTATAGGTAGTCTTAGAGAAGTTTCTTTTGAAGTGGATACCTGAATGCCAAGTATAGCTCGTAATAATCTATCCTCCGGGGCATATGAGGATTCACTCGCTGTCTGAGGTGTTAATTTACCTACTAAGATATCACCTGTTTCTATCCAAGATCCCAGCATCACAATTCCATTTCTGTCTAAATTTCGGAGTAAACGAGCCTCTAAATGCGGGATCTCCTTAGTGATTCTTTCAGGACCTTGGCTTGTTACATGAGTCTGAATTTCATATTTCCGGATGTGAAAAGAAGTATAAATATCTTTATAAACCAGACGTTCGCTAATTAGTACTGCATCTTCAAAATTGTAACCTTCCCATGGCATATAAGCTACTAATACATTATTTCCTAAAGCGAGTTCCCCACCAGCTGTAGCCGCACCACCCGCTAGAATTTGTCCCTTTTTAATGTATTTACCCCGCTGAACCTGAGTTTTTTGATTCATACAAGTATTTTTGTTGGAACGTTGATACATAACCAATGGAATGCTTAGAGTATCCCCATTACTTGAGAAAATGATCTTTTGAGTATCAGTATAAATGATTTTTCCCTTGCGTTCGGCTATAACTGAAACCCCCGAATCTAGAGCCGTTTGTCCTTCCAACCCAGTTCCAACAATGCACTTCTCGGACCGAGAAAGGGGAACTGCTTGGCGCTGCATATTAGAACTCATTAAAGCTCGATTCGCATCATTATGCTCAATAAAAGGAATGAGGGAAGCTCCAATAGAAAAATATTGGAAGGGAAAAATGCTTCTAAGATGAATCTCTTCCCATGCAATAGTCAGGAATTCTTGACGATATCGAGCTGGAACAACCTGTTGTTCTTGAATATCCCGATTCAAGGCCAAAGAATTTCCTGCTGCTACCATATAATATTCATCTCTATTTGGTGATAAATAAACCATCTGTGCCTCTTTTGATCTCTCAGATAATCCATAAAATGGACTCTCTATAGATCCCCAATAACCAACCTTCACATGAATAGCTAATGATCCCATAAGTCCAACATTAATTCCTTCGGACGTGTCAATTGGACAAATACGTCCATAGTGACTCGGGTGGATATCTCGTATTCGAAAACTAGCAGTTCGCCCCGTCAATCCTCCAGGACCCAAATAACTCCATTTTCGCCCATGAACAATTTGTGTCAACGGATTAGTTCGATCCAAAACTTGAGATAAAGGGTGTAGGCCAAAAAACGATTCATAAGTAGTTGTTAATGAAGTTGAAGTTACCAAATTTTGAGGAGTCGGTATCAATTTATGCCTGATTGCTCCACATATAGTTCCTCGAACCGTATTTTCTAAACGAACAAGAGCCAATCCGAATTGATCCTGTAATAGATCTGCTACAGAACGAATACGTTTATTTTTCAAGTGACTCATATCGTCAAGTGTACCCATTCCCAATTTAATTCCAATCAAATGATCCACAGCAGCCAATAAATCTCGTGGTAACAAAAATGTATTGTTTTGGGGTATATCAAGATTAAGTCTCCGGTTCATATTTCGTCGACCAATCTTTCCTAACTCACATCTTTGTTGAAAAAATTTCTTTTGTAATTCCTTGCATAAGGACTCAGAAAATACTGGATCCCCCCCTACACAGGCAAATTGTTGATAAAACTCCAAAATAGCATTTTCTTTTGACCCAATCTTTTTTTTCTCTTTATCATTCGGGAAAGACAAGAAAATCTCAGGGTAACAAACATTATCTAAAATTTCTCTTATATTCGAACCCATAGCTGATGATAGAACTAGAATAGATATTTTTTGTTTTCTACTTACACGGGCCCATATCCTTGCTTTTCTATCAATTTCTAATTCCGACCTTCCCCCCCAATCCGATATTATAGTACTGGTATAGACAGAAACTCCGTTATGTTCCAATTCTGAACGATAGTAAATACCGGGACTTTGCAATATTTGGTTGATCACAATTCGGTATATTCCATTTACTATAGAGGTTCCAAAAGAATTCATTATAGGGATGTTTCCAATAAAAACGGTTTGTTCTTGCATATTTCTACCGGTTTTCCAAATTAAGACCGCGGGTACATATAATTCAGAAGAATATGTGAGTGATTCATACACAGCATCTCTTTCTGTTATCAAGGGCTCTACCAATTGATATGTTTCCACAAATAATTGAAATTCAATTTCTTGATCTCTATCTTCAATTTTTTGAAACTTATGAAATTCTTCCGTCAAGCCCTGATTAATGAACCTACAAAATCCCTCAAATTGTATCTGACTAAATCCAGGTATTGTGGACATTCCCTCATTTCCATTCTGGAGCATCTTAATATGAAGTTTCCTCTTTATTGAAAAAATCCCATTATCGGCTTTTGGCTCACTATTCATCGAACCCTACCAATTGATCTAGCAATGATGGAATGGATATTCTGTTTACTGAATCACATAAAATTTTAGTCAACTCCATCCATATATATCGTATGAACGAAAGCAAGACAGAGAAATGAAGGGCATTTTCGATGCAAGTTCGAATTTGATCTTGAGACAGGTACAAATAGAAAGAAATGGAAATTAATAAAGCATTCCTGGGAAAAATTCTGTCACTTAGGCTGATGGAGTCTTTTATCGGATATAAAAATTGATCCAATTTAGACCTAATACCTAATTCTTTTATTATGATATTAATGATATTATGATCATCGTACAAAAAAAGAAAAAAGAAATGAGTTTAGGATTTAATCTGCTCTCTATGAATGAGATAAAAACAGAAGAATCAGGAACAGCATAGAGTTTCCCTTTTTTTTTAACACACACAATTGAATGTTCAAAAAGGAATTCGCAAATCTTTTTTTGGTAGTAAAATTTATAAAATACAATGAAATTGTATAGTCATAGGAGTAATCTTTAGGAAGTACATGACGATATAGCTATCTAGCTATCTGTATATCACATCTTTTATAAGAATTGAACTTGGTGCAACCTAGGTTAGGTCGTACTCTTCTATTTTCTATTCATATTCAATGAAATATTCAAGCACAATGATCCTATATAGGGATATGTGCATAAGAAATAGACTCGACTTGGTATCCACGTATAACAATTTCTGTTCTAGAGTTTACACTTTTCTGGGGTTTACATATACACATATATTTTCTTATAATTAGAATTGATCATGTAATTGATAATGATTAGTCGGAAATCAATTGGATTTTGCATCCATTAAGATAAGGAGATACAAAATTAAGAGCTGTTCGCTAATTCAAAGGAAGAAAAGTAAGTAAGAGTAAAAGAGTAAGAATTCAATATTAAATAGTTAATGGAGTAAAGAGTAATTTATTCGAAATTGACCTGCATTTTACAGTCTGTGACCGGGCCGGGAATCTTTTCACTTTTCTATAGATCTATCGAATCTATAGAAAAGTGAAAAGAGAAGGTAAGTTTTTAAGCGACGCGTGTTTTGAGATAAAATCAATCGAAGAAAAGAATAGAAATCGGATCTAATAAAAAAGAGGAATTTTTTTTGGAAAAGGATAAGTACAATGGGATTTAAGATCCAAAAAGAAAAGAAATTAAGAAAGTAAAAAATTCAAATCAAAACCAAAATGAGGAGAGGAATAGAAATAGAATAAAATAGAATATCTAAGTCTAAGAATATTAATATTATAGATTAATATTATAGAATTAATTATATAATATTAATTATATAATATTAATTCTATAATTAATTTAGATAATTAATTTAGAATAGAATCTTATAGAATTTATTATAGAATTTCTTTCTTCTTTATTCTTCTTCATTTCTTTATCTGTTTTGGATGTAATTTGGCGGCATGGCCAAGTGGTAAGGCGGGGGACTGCAAATCCTTTATCCCCGGTTCGAATCTGGGTGTCGCCTGATCAACAAAAAAAGACTTGGAATTTATTAATCCTGTTGATCGAACTTGACGAATTCTTGCCCCGCAAAAGCATAGGCAAGGGCTAGGTTTGTCGATACTTGATTTTTTGAGAACCATAGGTCCTATAAAAGACTGTCATCTTTTTTCTCAAAATCTGGGTTCTGAGTGTGGCTCAAAAAAGTACCAATAAATCTGAAGCAACCCAATCTTATGAAAGATTGGTTTGGTCTATTCTGAATTGAATCAAATAAAAGAAATAGCGAGAATTCATTCTGGAGAACTATGAAAGTAAGAAGTCGGAAATCTTGGTATCCAAACCAAAGGTTCCTAAGAGACACTCCTTTTTGGCTACTAAGGTTTAAGAAAAGATTCTAAAAAAGACTCTAAAGACTCCCTAATTATTTTACACTTTTCTTAATATTGAGGTAACTCTGTTTGCGATGAAATTAGATTGGATAGGCTGATGGTAAATTCATTTAAGAATTGTGGCAAAGAACTGAAGATACTTTGTATTCAGATTCACTAGAGGTTCTGAGTACTGTTCATAAATTGAATCAGAATGGTTGACTGGCTCTTCTTTGTATTTGTATCTTTTCTTTTTTCTTATTCTATTTTTTTTTTTCAATTCTTTGCTATTTCAATAGAATTCTATAGAATAAGAAATCTATGAACTTTTTATGAGTGGATTCATGAAATTGTTTCATAAAAAGCCGTAAGTAAGAATCCTGTTTTGACTCTGCACCATTGATTCCACTATGATTATGAATCAATAATGGAATCTCATTTCATAGAGATAGGGATAGGGGACATCATTCGCATGGATATAGTAAGTTTCGCTTGGGCTGCTTTAATGGTAGTGTTTACATTTTCTCTTTCACTTGTAGTATGGGGAAGGAGTGGGCTTTAGAGCTAGGAATAGTAAGAATACTTTACTGAAAAATCTACTTCTATCAATTGTGATCGTTTTGCGAAAGCTTAAAAAAACTTGACTTGCTTTAGTTTATCTATATCTATATATTATTTCTTAGATATTAGATATATTAGTAGTATTATATTCTTAGTAATATTCTATTACTCTATATTACTCTATTTAGTATTAGATTTCTATTGAATCCTGTATTAATATTAAAGAAAGAGTTTTCTTTTCTTATTCTTTATTTATTATTTTTAATATTTAATATATAATATATTAATATATAATACTTAAAATATCTAATATTTCTAATATTCTTAGATTTATCTAATTCTTTAATATATGATTTATATATATGATATTTATATGGTATTTATATGGTATTATTATGGTATTATAGTATATGCCCGTACTATTATTCCTACATTAATTCTTTCGATGGGCCCCGGATCCATATAAATAAGCATAAGAAGAAGATATAAAAAATGAGGAATTCAAGGAGTTGGGCTTGCAATTATTTTGGATTGATCAAAAAGCATACAAATGGGTGTAGAGAAAAAATTTAAAATTTTAAGGCTATTTCATTTTGATATACGTATAATATATATATATACTATTAT